ATGATAGAGGAGGGAATCGAAAAACCGATCCCCAATTTTCCATCTGTTGAATATAAGAAAGAAAAAATCATTAAGAAATGTCCGTATTATGTTCCTAGCTGCAAGGAGACTATGAGGTGGACACTTCTTTTTTGGGGTTTAACTTATATCGAAAAAAAGATCAATCCATCTGGCAAGAGAAATTACGCCCTATACGGGTATTGTGTTTATTCAGGGTACGTATCCTTTCAAGCTTTAAGAGAAATGTATTGGGAATATTCGAATAGCCCGTTGGAGGTAGAGGTATCAGTAAAGGTGAAGATGTAGATTAAAAATAAAATTTTTATTAAATATGTATTTTGAAAATATATATATTTTTTAATTTGAAAAATCGAAAAAATGAGAATATGTCTATTAGTATTAATAGATATATTCTCATTTTTTTATTTTATTTATGGATTATGGAACAGATATATCAATATGCGTGGATAATACCCTTCCTTCCACTCCCAGTTCCTATGTTAATAGGACTGGGACTTCTTCTTTTTCCGATAGCAACAAAAAGCCTTCGTCGTATGTGGGCTTTTCAGAGTGTTTTATTGTTAAGTATCGTCATGATTTTTTCGATGAATCTGTCTATTCAGCAAATAAAGAATTGTTTTATCTATCAACATGTATGGTCTTGGATCATCAATAATGATTTTTCTTTAGAATTTGGTTACTTGATTGATCCACTTACTACTATTATGTCAATTTTAATCACTACTGTCGGAATTATGGTTCTTGTTTATAGTGATAATTATATGTCTCATGATCAAGGATATTTGAGATTTTTTGCTTACATGAGTTTTTTCAGTAGTTCTATGTTGGGATTAGTTACTAGTTCTAATTTGATACAAATTTATATTTTTTGGGAATTGGTTGGAATATGCTCGTATCTATTGATAGGATTTTGGTTCACACGACCTGTTGCAGCAAATGCTTGTCAAAAAGCGTTTGTAACTAATCGTGTTGGGGATTTTGGTTTATTATTAGGAATTTTAGGTTTTTATTGGGTAACCGGCAGTTTCGAATTTAGAGATTTATTCGAAATATTTAATAACTTGATTTATAACAATGAGGTCCATTTTTTATTTGTTACTTTGTGTGCTGTTCTATTATTTGCCGGCGCAGTTGCGAAATCTGCACAATTTCCTCTTCATATATGGTTACCTGATGCAATGGAGGGCCCTACTCCGATTTCCGCCCTTATACACGCTGCTACTATGGTAGCAGCGGGAGTTTTTCTTGTAGCTCGCCTTCTTCCTCTTTTCATACTCATACCTCCCGTAATGAATTTCATCTCGTTAATTGGGTTATTAACCGTATTTTTAGGAGCTACTTTAGCTCTTGCTCAAAAAGATATTAAGAGAGGGTTAGCCTATTCCACAATGTCTCAATTGGGGTATATGATGTTAGCTCTAGGTATGGGATCTTATCGCAGTGCTTTATTTCATTTGATTACTCACGCTTATTCGAAAGCATTATTGTTTTTAGGATCGGGATCCATTATTCATTCAATGGAAACTCTTGTTGGATATTCTCCAAATAAAAGTCAGAATATGGTTCTTATGGGAGGTTTAACAAAACATGTGCCGATTACCAAAACTTCTTTTTTCTTAGGTACACTCTCTCTTTGTGGTATTCCGCCTCTTGCTTGTTTTTGGTCCAAGGATGAAATCCTTAATGATAGTTGGTTGTATTCACCGATTTTCGCAATAATAGCTTGGTCTACAGCGGGATTAACCGCATTTTATATGTTTCGGATCTATTTACTTACTTTTGAAGGACACTTAAACGCAAATTTTCAAAATTACAGTGGAAAAAAAAATACACCCTTCTATTCAATATCTCTATGGGGTAAAGAGGGTTCAAAAAGGATTAACAAAAATTTTTGTTTGTTAACCTTATTAACAATGAATAATACTGAAAGTGCTTCTTTTTCTTCAAAGAAGACATATCAACTTGATGAGAATGTAAGAAACATGACACAACCCTTTATTACTATGACTTCTTTTGGGAATAAGAAGTCTTATTTATATCCTTATGAATCGGATAATACTATGTTATTCTCTATACTTGTATTGGTTTTATTTACTTTGTTCATTGGATTCCTAGGAATTCCTTTCAATTTCAATCAAGAAGGAGTCAATTTAGATATATTATCAAAATGGTTAACCCCCTATATAAACCTTTTACACCCAAATTTGAATAATTCAATTGATTGGTATGAATTTGCGAAAGATGCTGTTTTTTCAGTCAGTATAGCCTATTTTGGAATCCTTATAGCGTCCTTTTTATATAAACCTGCTTATTCATCTTTGCAAAATTTGGACTTAATTAATTTTTTTGTTAAAAGAGGCTCGAATAGAATTCTTTCAGACAAAATTATAAATGGTCTATATGTTTGGTCATATAATCGTGGTTACATAGATGCTTTTTATGCAACATCTTTAACAGGAGGTATAAGAGGGTTGGCGGAATTCACTCATTTTTTTGATAGGCGAGTAATTGATGGAATTACGAATGGGGTTGGTATTATGAATTTCTTTGTAGGAGAGGGTATCAAATCTATTGGGGGCGGGCGTATCTCTTCTTATCTTTTCTTGTATTTATCTTATGTATCCATTTTTATATTAATTTACTACTTATTTCTTTTGGAATCTATAAGAAAAATCTTTGGTTTTTAATTTTATAGTAAATATAATATTTTATATTTATATAGTAATATAATAGGAAAGAATGATTGGTTTTGAACAATAGATGTCTTTCACATCCAACTAAAACAATGAATAACCTCTTCATTTTTAAATGGCAGTTCCAAAAAAACGTACTTCTATATCAAAAAAGCGGATTCGTAAAACTATTTGGAAGGCGAAGGCATATTGGTCCGCGTTAAAAGCTTTTTCATTAGGGAAATCCCTTTCTACCGGGAATTCAAAAAGTTTTTTGTACGACAAATTCAAAATGACTAAGTCATAAAACATTGGAATAAACCAAATTGATTTGACTCAAAAAATTGTCTCATTTCATTGTTCATCTAAATCTAAAAATAAAGAAGAATTTCCATTCCCTATTCATTGGCCGAAAACAAAATAATAGGGAATGGAAGTAGAATTAAAATGCTTCTGTTTACTAAATTTGAAAAAGAATGTTTTTGAAAAAAGAATAAAGACAAGATCCAAGATTTTACCTTTCTTTTTAGTAGATTTTCTCATTTCGAGGACAGGGTCTTATTTTTTTCCATCAAACTATTTGTCTATACTAAGACAAATAGGTTTCTCTAAATAATATATATTTAGAAGGGGATATGTAAGATTCTTAGTTAAAATGAAAGGAATTGGTGAAACTAATTGATTCCATTTTGATAACCTTTTGTATAGTATAACTTTAGGATTTCTTTTGTGTTCATTGAAAAATGTATCTTTTTGTTTCAAATTTGAGAAATCGGATAAATGGGAAAGAATTCATTAAAAAATGAAAATCTTTTTTTGTTCTACCCCTACTAGCTAGAAGATAGAAGCATCTAGTTACAACAATTCGATTCCAGGAGAGAGAACATAAACTACACCAAAGTCCTAAGGGAAGAAAAAAATGGGAAGAAATCAAATGAACACCTTAAATGCAAATAAGGAACCTTCCAATCCCATTTGAACGAATTTGAACGCATCCTATTTTATCTTGCCTAAAAAAGATTGCATTGATTTTCTTTCTTCAATCTCGACGATTGAATATGAATAGGCTATTATGAATTCTAGCAAGCCGCTATGGTGAAATCGGTAGACACGCTGCTCTTAGGAAGCAGTGCTAGAGCATCTCGGTTCGAGTCCGAGTAGCGGCAGTCCGTCTTCTAAAAGAGATACAATAGATCCTATAATAAATAAAATTCTTGATTTCTATTTCGTAATTAATGGATTCCTCTTTTTTTTATGATATTTTCAATTTTAGAGCATATCTTAACTCATATTTCCTTTTCGATCGTTTCCATTGTAATTACAATTCATTTGATAACCTTATTCGTCGATAAAATGAAAAAACTATATGATTCGTCAGAAAAGGGCGTGATAGCGACCTTTTTATGTATAACGGGATTATTAGTCACTCGTTGGATCTATTCAGCACATTTCCCACTAAGTGATTTATATGAATCATTAATCTTTCTTTCATGGAGTTTCTCAGTTATTCATATAGTTCCCTATTTCAAAAAAAAGAAAGAAAGTTTAAGCACAATAACTGCGTCAAGTGCTATTTTTACCCAAGGTTTTGCTACTTCGGGTATTTTAACTGAAATACATCCATCTACACTATTAGTACCGGCTCTTCAATCCGAGTGGTTAATAATGCACGTAAGTATGATGATATTGGGCTATGCAGCTCTTCTATGTGGATCGTTATTTTCAGTAGCACTTCTAGTCATTACATTTCGAAAAAACATAAATCTTTTTTGTAAAAGTAATCGTTTATTAAATGAGCCATTTTATTTTGGTAAAATTCAATATATGAATGAAAGAAGAGATGTTTTACCAAAGACTTCTTTTTTTTCTTCTAAAAATTATTACAGATGTCAATTGATTCAACAATTGGATTATTGGAGTTATCGTGTAATTAGTCTAGGGTTTCTTTTTTTAACCATAGGTATTCTTTCGGGAGCAGTATGGGCTAATGAAGCATGGGGGTCGTATTGGAATTGGGACCCAAAGGAAACTTGGGCTTTTATTACTTGGATTGTATTCGCGATTTATTTACATACTCGAACAAATCAAAAGGTAGAGGGTGCAAATTCCGCAATTGTGGCGTCTATAGGATTTTTTCTAATTTGGATATGCTATTTTGGAGTCAATTTATTAGGAATAGGACTACATAGTTATGGTTCGTTTACATTAACGTCTAATTGAATTCAAGAAAGCCTTTTTTTACAAATACAAACAGAGTAGAGTGTATATAAAAAAACTTTGTACGAATTGGCGAGAACCCTGTGAATC